TTTAACAATCTTTCTAGTTACTTCGTTCTCTATTTCTATTTGAGAGGATCGTAAGAAAAAGGGTTTTGTTTCCAACGAGCTAAAACAATATGTCGATGTTTCTAGTAAACCAAAGTCATCGTTGAATAGCTATTTTGCTTCAATTTATTTCTTTAGAAATCCAAAAGAAAATCGAAGGAAGGTTTAGTTACGATTAGAAATTTACTTTCTATCTTCACCCATGGATCCTTTACTCATACTTATTCAATTGGAAGTCTTGATCCAATTCAAAAATTCTGTTTCGCAATTTCATAATCCAACTTTTTTTATTAAGTGACTCGTGGATAGAAATCATGAGAATGTGTAGTTTTTTTTTTCTCGAATTTATCATTTGAGAAGTAAAGGATTAAATCCTTTTAATTTGAAGAAATAAAGTTTTTGATCGGAATATGAATAAAACCGAAAGACCCTTTAACTATTTAAAGGGTTAATAGAACGAATCACACTTTTACCACTAAACTATACCCGCTACAATATGATTATTGTATACAAATAGACTTTTTGTCGAACAAGAGAATTGAGCATGATTAAGATTAAGAATAGGATTATCAAAGAATAATAAAAATTAGCATATTGGGCTTTTTCGTGGGGAGAGAAAAATTTAATGAGATTCGAAAAAGAAGTTTTATTTAATTTAAATTAAATGACTAAAGTTTTCTCTTTTGGTGAAGAAGTTTTGATAGATATGGATCGCAAAAACACTAAAATCAGAACACAAAAATGCATTGTGGAAGAATCGAGAGTTTTCATTGGGAAAATGAAAATAAAATATAACAACAATAAAGAATCTAAATAGTCTTTCTTCTTTTTGTTGTTGCTTGAATATAAGTATAAGATATTCAATTGAATAAAATATAATATAAATATAATAAAATATAAAAAAATGTAATTTAAAAATTTAAATTACATTTTTTTGATTTGTTTTCAAATCAGATAAATCATTAATTATCTATAATCTATAATTCGTTGGACCAAAAAAGGGCCCGGCTAGGTACTGACCAGGCCAGGCCATCAGAATAAGAAGGGCTTTTCAAACAAAATCAACACAAAACAAAGAGGTTGTCCTTATTTTTCTTTATTGTCGATCTCTCTACATATATAGAATAGAGAAAGAAGAGAGAGAAAAAAAAAGACTCCTTACATTATGGATAATGTAGTAATTATCTTTTTCAATTGGGGGAGATGGCTGAGTGGACTAAAGCGTCGGATTGCTAATCCGTTGTACGAGTTATTCGTACCGAGGGTTCGAATCCCTCTCTTTCCGTTTCCGTTGACGACTTGATTGATTTTTTCAAATTTTGAAAATATTAGTTAAACGTGTAGAAAGATAAAATTCTAAGAAGATTTGAAAATTAATCAAAGAAAACCCTTAGGATCTTATTCTTCACGTCCAGGATTACGTCCCGGATCATTAGATAGGAATCCAAAGATAAAGAGAGAAACAAAAAATATCACTACGGTATAAACGAATAGTTTCAGAGTAAGCATTACACAATCTCCAAGATTATTTTTTTTGGAAAAAAAAGAGAATAGATCTTCCTTTTTTCTATCACATATCCTATTTTGACACCAGTTTTTTTTTCTAGAAATAGAAATGAATTGTCACAAAACAAATGCATTTGTTTTTCATTAACAAAAATATCTTTCATATCGAAATTAGATATTGTGGGAGACCCTAATAGGGTTAGGGTCTTTTGCTGCAAAAGGGGTCAAAAAATGAAGAGAAGGGGTGGGTGGTAAGCCGGCCACTAGCCAAGAATTTCAATGTGCGAATCGAGGGTTCATACTCTAAAACTTATCTGATTTTATCAATTGTTAGAATTTTTTCTCGAAGAAATCATGCATTTTCTAGGATATTAATATATATAGATTATTAATTATAGATTATTAATTATTAAGTAAATTATTTAGTATTTCATCGAAAACTTACAGCAGCTTGCCAAACAAAAGCTAAAAGAAAAAAAAACAGAGGTATGACTGGCATAACATCTATGATTGGATTCAAAAAAGCATAGGCTTCGGGCAATTTTCCGAAGAAAAAACTACTCGAAGAAAGGGCAGAATTAATACAAATACAGATTAAACTAACGATATTAAGCATAACAGACATTTTTTGTTCTTGGAGATAATTGCATTTTGATTGGGTTTTTGATTTAAGGAAAAAGGAAGAAAGTAAGTTACGGTAGACAAAGGATCCTTCTTTTTTTTTGAAGCCACCCAATCAAAAAATCCTCCAATTCTCAACTTAAAGGAGAATAGAAGAAATCATACTTTCATACAATATCTTAATTGAATTCTATGTAATGATCAATAAATTTAGTTGAATTATATATCTATAATCTATATGTATCAAAATCCTACTACCTATTTATTCATTCTATAAATTTATTTTATAGATATTTGGATTGGAGTTGACAAACAACCAATACCAATTTTATTGTTTCTTAGTTTAGATTATAAATTGAAATGGGGCGTGGCCAAGTGGTAAGGCAACGGGTTTTGGTCCCGCTATTCGGAGGTTCGAATCCTTCCGTCCCAGAGCATTTTTATGCTATAGTATTCCTATTTTTATTATAGAAAGAATAATGGAGTGGTCAGCAGTAAATCAGTATTAATTTAAATATCTGTTCAAATCTCATTAACAAATGATCAAGTTCCATAACATATTTTTATAACATATTTTTTTGTTATGGAGTTAATGTCTTTATTTTTTAATTTCATTTTATTTAGGTAGTTCGTGGTTGTCTCTAATGACAAATTGGAAATCTATGTAACGATTGAGGCAGGGGTGATTTATCCTATCCCCTTTATTCACTTTATGACAAGATTTTATTATTTCAATATAATTATTGAAATATAATATTACTCAACCCTATGTTTATGTTAAACAAAATACATATAAAATGAGGAAATATTTAGCTTATGAAATATTTAGCTTATTATTATTATATAGTATGTCTGTAGCGTTCTATTTCAATGCGAATAATTTTTAGATTTTTCTTTTCGTAATCAGATCAAAAGAATAAAGATTCAAATCTTTACTTATATCATTTTTTGATCCACTCGGGAAAAAATTGGATTATTTATTCTTTTCTTTGATCTATTTATCTATTTTAAATCAGTGATGAGTCAAAGAAAGACTTATCGGATTAAACGTGCTGCTTATTGGCGAATTTTCTTCAAAGAAGATAAGGATGTCTAAATCGGAAACGTTTTCAATTAGAGATTTTTTTTTAATAAATACTTTTTAATTTAATGATTCCTTGTTAGTTCAATCTTTGGTACTGAAAAAGGAGGAAATAGGTTAATCTATCCTATTTAGTCACTTGAAGATGCAGAGTCAATAAGTTATTCGTTTATATAGTTCTATCTTCTTTCTATTATATTATATAAAATAGAAATACTTTATTATGTATGTTAAAATATATTTATGGATGTTAAAGATCTTGCCTTGCTAAGACTTTTTCATAAAAATAGTTCCACATATCATATTCATATTTTTAAATAAAAAAAATCAAAAGTCTCGATTACGATGTCTATGTACAACTGAACCAATGACTATTCATGATTCCATAATTGAATCAATTCCATACTGGTTCCAAATTAGAGGAATGTGATGGTAAAACTTCGTTTGAAACGATGTGGTAGAAAGCAACGTGCGACTTGAAGGACACGATCCGTTGTGGATTTTTAGATCCACCATTTTCTTTTCGATTTATCGAGCAATGAAAGTGCTCTTGCCTCGACATCGTTTGTTCTGTTATACTCGAATCCTTCGTTTTTTTGTTGGGTTGTAAATAGTCTACGATGGAGCTCGAGTCAAAAAGTCGAAAGGATTAATTCATTTCTGGGGGGCAAGGATCTAGGGTTAATGCCAATCAATCAATTGGAACAACTTCGTAAACGTATCTTCTATATATAAATAATATATTAATATATATAAATATAATAAAATATTAATAATATAATATAGATATAATAATATATAAATCAAATAGAAATCAAAAGGATCCAATCCAATTCCAACAAGTTTTGTTTTTGAATTGGAAACTTGTTGGGATTGATCAAACTTTTTCGATTCAAAGTGTATTATGGGGGAATCAACTGTCCATCGGATTCTTTGATAGAAAGAAATCAAATTTCAAATCAAATCTAAAGGGTATGTTGCTGCCATTTTGAAAGTATTAAGAAGCACCGAAGTAATGTCTAAACCCAATGATTTAAAATAAAGATTAAAGGATCCAAGAACAAGTAAACCCATTTTGATTGTCTCGATAGTCTCAATAACTGGATCATCCAAATCTAATTTTAAACGAGACAAAAAAAAAGAGGGTAAAGACGACTCAATAAATGAAATTGACTAAAGAGAATAGTTTCCTTTTGAGCTATTTGAGAGTTATTCAACTTGAGTTATGAGTACGAATGGTTTCTTTTAGATTTTTAGGAAGGACAAAAAATGACGGAAATTAAAGTCTAATTGATTTTCTAGGCTCACATTTGTCATTTAATTTATTAGAATAGAATGCTATACATAGACAAAACTTCGAATCAAATCATTTTTTCTCGAGCCGTACGAGGAGAAAACTTCCTATACGGTTCTAGGGGGGGTATTGTTCATCTACATCTATCCCAATGAGCCGTCTATCGAATTGTTGCAATTGATGTTCGATCCCGAAGAGAAGGAAAAGATCTTAGAAAAGTGGGGTTTTATGATCCAATGAAGAATCAAACTTATTTAAATGTTCCTGCTATTCTATACTTCCTTGAAAGGGGTGCTCAACCTACAGGAACTGTTCAGAATCTTTTAAAGAAAGCGGAAGTTTTTAAAGAACTTTCGTCTAATCAAACGAAATTCAATTAAATTAAAAAAAAAATACCAAGGGGGGGTAGCGACTTATATATTATATAATAATAATATATAACTTTGTATAATTTTTCTTTACTAGTTTTTTTGATTTCCC